CATTATGAGACAATCATTTTTTAAAAAACCTTGTGTGGGGCTAATCCTTTTGATTTACCATCTCTTGAAAAACCAAAACTCTTTTCGCTCTGCTTAGCCTTAATATTACTCTACGGATATTTTAGTGATAAATTCGATAGGAATTGGACGATCCTATTTGGTCAAATCCCTGTTGACAAACTCCTGTCTTCCTTTCATTAGCTTATTTGGGAATACCTTCCAGAATCCCGGAGGTTTTTTTATGATTATAGTATTGACGAGGAGACTGAGGACATAGATGCTGAGATTCCTCATGTTGATCCTGCTGAGGGTGTTCGCTAAATTGTTAAGAGTAAGGATCTCCCCGATCCTGGCCTTTTTGAGACAGAGCTGGAGCAGCTACCTTGGCGTATAGCATAGGGACAAACTCTGGAGACGGTTACGATTTCGAAAATAGATCGATTTGATATCAATCTTCAATTCGAATTAGCAAAAGCAATCTCTCCTTTGTCTTCTTGCATAATAATAATATCGATTCCAAACATTCATGATACGCATGTGAGGAAGTCGAAGGACTTCTTATCCCTCGGTATATTATCGAAGCATCTCTCCAGGGATTAATAAAGTAGAAATATTCTTGTTATTGCTTCGACTCATCTTCCCGACAAAGTGGATCCCGCTCTAATAGCTCCGAATAAATTCAATACGTGCATTAAGGCACGAAGGCTTCTTATTCCACAAGAACGAAAGTACTTTTTCACTCGTGCATCTACTAGGAGATTTCATTTGGAAAAGAAAATGTTCCATACTAATGTAATGGAGTCGGGTCTATAATCATGGATTCCGATGCACGAGATCTTGTAGCACTTACCGATGAGGCCCTATCAATTAGTATTTCACAGAAGAAATCAATTATAGACACTAATACAATTATACTCGCTCTTCATAGACAAACTTAGGATTTGCGAGCCCGTGTAAATCGGTGTTAGGGAGTCTTTTTCTATCAGATAGGAAGGGCTGTTGTACAAAGTGTACTTCTAAGTAATGGCCTCATAGAGCCTATCTATATCTATCTATATCGAGATGAAATTATATCCGGCAGTGGAGCCTTAATATGTTCAAATGGTGCTTCGAACTTGCAACGAATATCAAGCAATTAACGAGACTTCTTTATCTTTTGAGTTGTTCTGCTGGATCAGTCGCTCAAGATCTTTTGGAACACAAGGAAAAAATGGGATTATGGTGGGAGACTCATTGAGAATGATTCTGAGCCAATTGATGGCTTATTAGAAGTCGAAATAGCTCTCGTGGGACCCTCACCGACAGAAAAAGATTGCAGCCCATTTGATAATGATCAATTGATATTGCTTCATCGGCCCAAACCAAGTAATCCCTTAGATATGATGCTAAACGGATTTTGTTCTATCCTTAATCACCGATTTGTCTATGAAAGCTATGAATCGGAGGACGGGGAAGTCCTTTGAGGGGAAAGGGGAGTTAGCCAATCACATAGTTTTGGCTCCTAGAATACGGCAACCTTGGAGCTTTCTATTTGATTGGATCAAAAGGTCCAATGAATTGGGATTTCCCTCTTGGTTCAGGTCATTTTGGGGCAAGCGGGGCATTTCTGATGAAGAGGATGAGCTTAAAGAGGCTGAGCTTGAAGCGGATGATGATGAACTTGAAGAGGATGAGATGAAGAGTTGGATTTGTTTGGGAGTGACCCCATGCCATACCAGCCACGAGATAGATCTTTCAAGAACAAGGCCTTTTTCGAACAAGCCAATCCATTTGGGACCCTGCAGATCCACTCTATTTCCTATTCAAGGATGTTCCTGTATTTTCATGACACTTATTTCTAGCTGAAGAGATAGTAAAGGGGGGGTTCTTCCTACCCACATCAAAAAGGATCCTTTTCAATCTATAGCTAATAACTTGTTTTTGAATACTACGCAAGAAAAGTACTTCGACTGGTTGATTAATCGCTAGAGATGGGTTAGACCCAATAGTTCATCATCTCACGGATCTTTCCGTTCTAATACTCTATCCCAGAGTTCTCAGTATTTTTTAAATTTCTTCCTATCTAACGAAAGGCTATGCCATCACATCATAAAGACTTTGTTGAGAAAAAGAAAAAGATGGCTTTTCCCGGATTAACTGAAAGATGAAATGAAAATGGTATTCATGGAACAGGAGAAAGATTTCCCATTCCTTAGCCGGAAAGATATGTAGCCATGAAAGAGGGATTAAGTGAAATAGAATTGACTGGGTGGTAGAGTCATGGAAACGCTTCTTTATTTCCTATTTTTTACCTCCATGGAACAATATGCTACTGCTGAAACATGGAAGAAGTTAAATCTGAGATCAAAACACTATGTATGGATGGTATGAACTGTTTAAACAAGAATTCTTGAACTATTTAAACAAGAATTCTTGAACAGCGAACTTCAGATATTCACGACCAAGAAGTATTGGATTCTCTTTCAGATAGGCCCGGAAAGGCGAAGGAAGCCTGAAAAAT